AGATCGGTCAGAAATCGATCGAAGAGTGTAAAGGCAAAAGGAAGCTTGACTGTGAGACTTACAAGTCGAACAGAGACGAAAGTCGGTCTTAGTGATCTGGCGATATTGAGTGGAAAAGTCGTCACTCAACGGATAAAAGTTACTCTAGGGATAACAGGCTGATCTCCCCCAAGAGTTCACATCGACGGGGAGGTTTGGCACCTCGATGTCGGCTCATCGCATCCTGGGGCGGTAGTACGTCCCAAGGGTTGGGCTGTTCGCCCATGAAAGCGGTACGTGAGCTGGGTTCAGAACGTCGTGAGACAGTTCGGTCCATATCCGGTGTAGGCGTTAGAGTATTGAGAGGATTCTTCTTTAGTACGAGAGGACCGAGAAGAACATGCCGCTGGTGTACCAGTTATCATACCAATGGTAAACGCTGGGTAGCCACGCATGGAAAGGATAACCGCTGAAAGCATCTAAGTGGGAAGCCCACCTCAAGATGAGTACTCTCATTGTGAAAACAAGTAAGATCACGGCAAGACTAGCCGTTTGAATAGGCATCAAGTAGAAGTGTAGTAATATATTAAGCTGAGATGTACTAATAGATCGAGGACTTGAACTATTTTTTAGCTTTAAAATATTGTCTTGGTGTTTAAAGGATAGTGGAACCACATTGATCCATTTCGAACTCAATGGTGAAACGCTATAACAGCTACGATACTTAAGGAGGAGTCCTTTGGGAAAATAGCTTATGCCAGGACTTTTTAATCTCTTCTGAAGATCAAGACATAAAAACTATTTGATAGTCTCAAGAAATTTGAAAAACTATTAATTGGTTTTATAATTTCTATCTAATGGAATATGCCATTATAGAAGCTAGTGGTCGCCAGTTTTGGGTAGAGCCAAATAAATTTATTGAATTGAATCGTTTGCCCTTTAGAATTGGTAGTACTATTCTTATTAAAAGAATTTTATTTGTAAAAAAAAAAACAAATACCTTTATTGGACAACCATATTTAACTAATATCGTATTAAAAGGAATAATTAGTAAACATTTTTTAGGTTCTAAAATTCTTGTTTTTAAAATGAAACCAAAAAAAAAATATCGTAAAAAAATTGGTCATAGACAAAAATTAACAAGATTATTAATTAATTTTATTGAAATAAAGTAATTTTCCTTAATATCTAAATATATTGATCATTTTAAATTAGCGATATTTATATATTGCTAATTTTAGTAGAAAATATAAACTTGGAGTATAAATAATTGTGTCTATTGGAATCTTTGGAAATAAGATTGGAATGACTCAGGTCTTTAATAAAGATGGTTTAGCTTTACCCGTTACTGTAATTAAGGTTGGAAATTGTTTTATCACTCAACTTAAGACAGAATCTATAAATGGCTATAACGCAATACAAATCGGATATTTAAAAAGACAACAAATGAGAATTAATAAAGCAGAACTAGGTCATCTAACAAAAAATGGATTACCACCTTTACTTCATTTGCAAGAGTATAAAGTTCCAGATTTAAATGATTATTCATTAGGACAAATAATAAATGTTAATCACTTTAAAATTGGTCAATTAGTTAATGTTAGTGGTAAATCTATAGGAAAAGGTTTTAGTGGAAATCAGAAAAGACATAAATTTAAACGAGGACCAATGACTCATGGATCCAAAAACCATAAGGCTCCAGGTTCAATAGGTCCAGGAACAACTCCAGGTCGAGTATTACCTGGAAAAAAAATGGCAGGCCAATTGGGAGCAAAAAGAATTACTGTGTCAAAAGTACGAATTTTAGGAATAGATGAGAAACAAAATCTTTTAATTTTAAAAGGAAGTATACCAGGAAAATCTGGAAATTTATTAAGTATTAGCTGTTCAGATCAACTTAAAAAAATAAAATAAAAAATGATCTATGGTTTCAAAAAAAATTCTTACTTTCACTATTAAATCTTTAAAAGGAGATACAGATAAAATAACATTGTCTTTAAAAGTAAAAGAGCTCAATGATACAAATAATTATGTGATTCAGCGTGCATATTTAACACAAAGACTAAATGAAAGACAAGGTACAGCAAATACATTGACACGAGCTGAGGTTAGAGGGGGAGGTCGAAAACCTTGGCGCCAAAAAGGTATGGGACGAGCTCGAGCTGGTTCTAACACTTCACCTTTATGGAAGGGGGGTGGAGTTTCATTTGGACCAAAACCTAAATTATATTTAAATAAGATAAATCGTAAAGAATGGAGATTAGGTTTACGAAATTTATTAGTTGCAAAGGAAAAAAATATAACTGTGATAGAGAATATTAGCATTACAGAATATAAGACTAAAAATATTATTAAAATGTTAGAGAATTTTAGTATAAACTTAGCAAAAGATACATTAATTATTCTTCCGACAATACAAAAAGAATTATTGCAATCAACTAGTAATATTAAAACAATTAAATTAACATTAGCCAATAATTTAAATTTGAAACAAATTTTATTAGCTAAAAACTTACTGGTCATAAAAGATAGTCTAAAAATAATTGAGGATACTTATAATGGTTAAAAGAAAATTAAGTTCACTTATTGATTTAATTAAATACCCAGTAACAACACCGAAAACTCTTCTATTATTAGAAAATAATCAATATACCTTCATGGTAGATCCGAAACTTAATAAATTTAATATAAAAAAATCAATTGAATTTTTATTTAATGTAAAAGTTATTAAAGTTAATAGTTGTAATCTACCAAAAAAAAAACGTCGCGTGGGTAGATTCACGGGTGTTCGACCACGCTATAAAAAAGTAGTAGTTAAATTAGCAAACAATGATAAAATCGAACTCTTTTCTAATAGTTAAAGAAAAAAGAATCGTTAAGGAGTAAAAGTGATGACTATTCGTATCTGTAAAGTTTATACAATTGGAACAAGAAATACTATTTTTCCGGCATTTGATGATATTACTAAGTCACAACCAGAAAGAAATTTAATTGTTAAAAATCATCGAAAAAAAGGTCGTAATAATAAAGGCATAATTACTATAAGACATCACGGAGGTGGGCATAAAAGACGTTACAGAACAATTGATTTTAAACGTAGAAAACATAATAGAGTAGGATATGTATATTCTATCGAATATGATCCAAATCGTAATGCTAGAATTGCATTAGTACATTATGATAATGGGGAGAAAAATTATATAATTTGTCCTGACTCTTTAAAAATTGGTAATAAAATTTTATCTGGACCAGATGCTCCGATTGAAATAGGAAATGCATTACCTTTAGAAAATATACCCTTGGGGACTTCAGTCCATAATATAGAATTATCCTTTAATAAAGGTGGTCAAATGGTCAGAGCAGCAGGAACTGCTGCTCGGATTTTAGCAAAAGAAAATAATTACGTTACCTTAAGACTACCATCTAAAGAAATCAGACTGATTCATAAGAGTTGTTATGCCACTATAGGGACTGTAAGTAATAAAGATCATAATAATATTAAATTGGGGAAAGCAGGTCGTAAACGTTGGCTTGGTATTAGACCAACAGTTCGCGGTTCAGTAATGAATCCTTGTGATCATCCACATGGAGGGGGGGAGGGTCGTGCAACAATTGGACGCCCTAAAGCCTATACTCCTTGGGGTAAGTCGACACTTGGAGTTAAAACAAGAAAAAAGGCAAAATATAGTGATATTTATATAGTTCGCTCAAGAATATAAAATTTCAATTCTAGGTTAAAGAAATTTAAGATATATATTATGGCAAGATCTTTTCGTAAAGGACCCTTTATAGCTTATCATTTATTACAAAAAATTGAAAAAATGAATAAGACTGAAAAAAAAAATATGATTAAAACTTGGTCACGTTCATCAATTATTATTCCATCTATGATTGGGCATACAATCGCAGTATATAATGGTAAACAACATATTCCTCTTTTTATTTCTGAGCAAATTATTGGTCATAAACTAGGAGAATTTGTACCAACTAGAAATTTTCGTTCGCACCTAAAAAATAGCGATAGAAGGTTAAAAAGGAAATAAAATAAAAAAGTAAAGGAAAAATAAATGAGAAAGAAACAAACAGCAAAAGCTGTTAGTAAATATATTCGAATTTCCTCAACTAAAGTTAGACGAGTTTTAGATCAAATCAGAGGACGTTCTTATTTAGAAGCTTTAATGTTATTACAATTTATGCCATATAGAGCTTGTGGTCCTATATGGCAAGTATTAAATTCTGCAGCAGCTAATGCAGAGCATAATAATGGTTTAAGTAAAGAAGAATTGAAAGTAAAAATAGCCTTTGCAGATCAAGGTCCATCATTACGGAGATTTAGACCCCGGGCTCAAGGACGAGGGTATCAAATCCGTAAACCAACTTGCCATATTACGATAATTTTAGAGGCTATTCCTTAATGTAAAAAAACTTTGCTAATATTAAATTAATTTAAATTATGTTATGGGACACAAAACGCATCCTTTAGGTTTTAGATTAGGAGGTTTACAAGATGATAGATCATTATGGTATAGTGGAGTCAATACTTATATTTCTTTTTTAAAAAATGATTATCAGATTAGAGAATATATTTATTCTTTTTTATCTTTAAATAAGGTTGGGTATTCAGGTATTACTAAAATTATAATTAAAAATGATGAAATAAAAAAGAAAGTTTATGTTGAAATACAGTCGGTAGTTCCAGGACGTATTATAGGAAAATCCGGATCCCTTTTGAAAAAACTGGATGAAAAACTTCAATTATTAATATTAGATAGAAAAGTTTTAATTAATATTGTTGAAATAGAACAACCATATCAAGAAGCTAGTATATTGGTTGATATTTTGGTAAAAAAACTGGAGGAACGGGTTGTTTATAGAAAATGCGTTCGAGAAATACTTCAACGTTATAGAACAGAAGAAGGATTAAAAGGGATTAAAATACAAATCGCTGGACGTCTAAACGGGGCAGAAATCGCTCGAATAGAATGGGTCAGAGAAGGAAGGGTTCCTCTTCAAACTTTGCGTGCTGATATAGATTATTCATATAAAACAGCTCAGACTACTTATGGAATTTTAGGGATCAAATTATGGCTTTTTAAAAAGGAAGTTTTAACAAAGAATTTTATTTAAAAGTAAAGAAAAATGCTTAGTCCAAAAAGAACAAAGTTTAGGAAGCAACATCGAGGTAAACTAAAAGGAAAAGTTTTCAATAGAAGTACTATTAATTTTGGTGATTATGCTATTCAAGCATTAGAACCTACTTGGTTAACTTCTCGACAGATTGAAGCTACAAGACGAACGATTACAAGATATACAAAACGAGGGGGCAAATTATGGATAACTATTTTCCCGGATAAACCTATAACTGCAAGAGCAGCTGAATCGAGAATGGGATCAGGTAAAGGTGCTGTTGATTATTGGGTAGCGGTGATTAAACCTGGTACTATTTTATTTGAATTAAGTGGTGTTCCCTTAAAACTTGCTAAGGATGCTATGCAAATAGCGTCTTATAAATTACCTATTAAAACAAAATTTCTTAGCCGAATAAAATAAATATATGAGTTTACCAAAAATGGATGAAATTCAAAATCTAAACAAAAATGAGTTAGAAAATGAGATATTAAATATCAAAAAAGAATTATTTAAATTACGTTTTTCTCGTGCTAACAAACAATCTTTTAAATCTCATCAATTTAAACATCAAAAACATCGTCTTGCACAATTATTAATGAAACATCAAAGTAATTAAAATTTTTACTAAATGATAAATATTTATGGTTAAATTACAAAGACTTGGTATTGTAATAAGTGATAGGATGCAAAAAAGTGTCGTTGTAGCTGTTGAATATCGTTATAAACATCAGTTTTATTCGAAAATTGTAATAAGAACAAAACGTTATTTGGCGCATGATGAAGAAAATAACTGTAATATTGGAGATGAAGTAATAGTAGAGGAAAGTCGCCCACTAAGTAAAAGAAAACGTTGGATAGTTAAAAAAATATTAAATAAAGCAGTCCTTATTAGTTAATTAACATAATTTATATAATATGATATGATACAACCTCAAACATACTTAACTGTGGCAGATAATACAGGGGCGAAAAAAATTATGTGCATTCGTGTACTTGGTGGTCGTAGAAAATATGCTACACTTGGGGACATTATAGTTGGAGTTGTAAAAGAAGCTACTCCAAATATGCTAACTAAAAGATCAGATATTGTTAAAGCTGTTGTTATTCGTACTAAAAAATCGGTTTCACGTCGGGATGGCACTAGTATTAGTTTTGACGATAATGCTGCTGTTATCATAAATACCGATAAAAATCCAAAAGGAACGAGAATTTTTGGTCCCATAGCACGAGAAATTCGTGATAAAGATTTTACCAAAATTGTTTCATTAGCACCTGAGGTTATTTAGATGAAAAAAACTAAATTAAAAAGAAAATTACGTATAAAAATTGGGGAGACAGTAAAAGTCATTTCTGGTCAAGAAAAAGGTAAAGTGGGATTGGTGAAAAAAATAGTGCGCTCAAAAAATAAACTTATTATTCAAGGGATTAATATTAGAACTAAACATATTAAATCTAACAGGCCTGGAGAAGACGGAGAAATTAAACGAATAGAATTTCCAATTGACAGTTCAAATGTATCATCTTATAAGGAATAATATTCTATGATAAATAATAATGGGATTAAAACGAAAAATTTGAAATTTTTGTATAAGGATCTAATATTCCACAATTTAATTAAACAATTTAACTATAGAAATAATCATCAAGTTCCTAAATTGGTTAAGATCCAAATAAATCGAGGTTTAGGGGGAGACGGTCAAAATAATAAAATACTACAAAAATCGATTGAAGAGATACGTATAATTACAGGACAACATCCAATTATAACTAGGGCAAAAAACTCGATAGCGGGTTTTAAAGTTCGAGAAGAAATGATTTTAGGGGTTACTGTGACGCTTAGAAATAAAAAAATGTATGCATTTTTAGAAAAATTAATTCATCTTGTTTTACCAAGAATTAGAGATTTTAGAGGACTAAGCCTTAAAGGTTTTGATCGTAATGGAAATTACAATTTTGGATTAAAAGAACAGTTAGTATTTCCAGAAATTAATTATGAGAATGTTGATCAAATACGAGGTCTAAATATATCAATTGTAACTACAGCAAAAACGAAAAGTGAAGGTGCTGCTCTTTTAAAAGAATTTGGTTTCCCGTTAAGTGAGTAAAAAGGAGAATTAAATTAAAATGACTACAGATAGGATTGCAGATATGTTAACTCGTATTAGAAATGCCAATTTAGTTCGTCACCAAATTGTTCGTGTTATAAAAACTAAAATTATTTTTTCACTTACAAAAATTCTAAAAGAAGAAGGTTACATATCTAGTTTTGAAGAAATTGAAATAGATAATAAAAAATATTTACTACTTTGCTTAAAGTATCATAATCAGAAGAGAGAACCAATTATAACAGGAATTAAGAGAATAAGTAAACCAGGTTTAAGAGTTTATGTCAATAAAAGTAACTTACCAAATATTTTAAATAATCTAGGTATAGCAATATTATCAACGTCTAAAGGTATTATTACTAATCATAAAGCAAAAAAATTAGGCATCGGTGGTGAAGTTATTTGTTATATCTGGTAATAAATATTTAAATTTATATGTCAAGAATAGGTAAATTACCAATAAAGGTACCCTCAAATGTACAAGTAGAGATCAATAAACAAACGATAAATATTTCCGGCCCACATGGAAAACTTTTTAGAAAAATCTCTGATTCAATTTTAGTTGAAATGAATGAAAATCTCATAACAGTTACTAAAGCAAATAATACGAAAATAGCAAATCAGCTTTATGGCCTAACACGAACTCTAATCAATAATATGGTTATTGGAGTTTCACAAAAATTCACTAATACATTACTCCTTCAAGGAGTTGGTTATAGAGCTCAAGTAAGCAATACAAATTTGATTTTAAATTTAGGTTATAGCCATCCAATTTCAATACCAATACCAGTGGGGATTGATATTAAAATAGAGAAAAATATAGTAATAACTATTACGGGATTTGATAAGGAACTTGTCGGTCAATTGGGAGCGACAATTCGAAGTAAACGTCCGCCTGAACCTTATAAAGGCAAAGGAATATTATATAAAAACGAAATTATTAAACGTAAAATAGGAAAATCCGGTAAATAAGAAATTATGGGAAAACGAGGAAAGAAAAAAATTAAAGGTAATAATTTTAAACCAAGGTTATCTATTCATCGATCAAATAAGCATATTTATGCTCAAATTATTGATGATTCATCTTCGAGAACAATAATAAGTTGCTCAACTTTAGATTTAGACGTAAGATCAAGATGTTTAAATACTTCAAATAAAGTGGCTTCACGACTTGTAGGAGAAATAATTGGTACCAAACTGTTAAAAGAGAAAATTACCCAAATAATTTTTGATAGAGGAAAAAAACCTTATCATGGTCGTATAAAAGAAGTAGCGGAAGGAGTTAGATTAATGGGTCTAAAATTTTAATAGATATATAGTTTTCGAATATTTATGAGTACTGAAAATGAAAAAATTATTTGGGAACAGCGAGTAGTAAAAGTTTCTCGGGTTTCTAAAGTTGTTAAAGGTGGTAAAAAAATAAGTTTTCGAGCAACAGTTGTCATTGGTGATATGGAACAAAAAGTTGGAGTTGGAGTCGGGAAAGCTAAAGAAGTAAGCATAGCAGTAAAAAAAGCCGAAACGGATGCAAAGAAAAATATAATAAATATTCCAATAGCCGAAGGTAAAACAATTCCCCATTCTATGATCGGAGTTGCTGGTGGTTCAAAAATTTTTATACGACCAGCTGTTCAAGGAACAGGTGTTATTGCAGGAGGTTCTGTAAGAATTGTTCTAGAACTTGCTGGAATTAAAAATATCTTATCAAAACAACTTGGTTCAAATAATCCTTTAAATAATGCACGAGCTACAATTATGGCATTAAAAGATTTAACTACAATTGAGCAAGTTATTCAAAAAAGACAAATTTCTTTTGAGCAAATTATAGGAAAATAATATCTAATTAGTCATATTATTATTCTCCATAAAACAGGATCAATTAATATTAAAAACTAGGATAATTTTTCTTATGAACTTGCAATTACGAAAAAATAACCCCTCTTTTCGGCAACGTTTTTTTTTAACTATTAGTTTACTTACATTAGTTCGAATTGGCAGCTTTATACCTCTCCCCTATATAGATATTAATACTTTTTCCCCTTTGGTAGGATCAAATAATTCAACAACAGCTATTGCTACCATTTTAAATAATTTTTCTGGAGGAGGGAATGCTTCTTTTAGTATTTTAAGCCTTGGTATTTTACCTAATATTAATGCTTCAATCTTCATTCAACTTTTAACTACTATTAATCCAACTCTGTTAAAGTTACAAAAAAATGAAGGCGAATACGGTCGACGTAAACTTATAGATTATACAAGATATTTGACTTTCTTTTGTGCTGTTATTGAAGGTATAATTACAACATACAGTTTTCGATCTTTAATTTTTAATTGGAATATTTTAGTCTTGATACAAATAAGTTTATCATTAATAACAGGTACGATGATTATATTATGGTTTAGTGAATTAATTACGAAATATGGTATAGGTAATGGATCTTCAATATTAATTTGTTTTAATATTGTTTCAAATTTTCCTGATCAACTTCGAACTATCGCGTTAAACCTTTCTAATAAGAGTATCTTTATTGTTTTTTTTGTTAGTAGCATATTTTTATTGACAACAGTTGGTTGCATTTATATAAATGAGGCTGTAGTGAAAGTTCCATTAGTCTCAGCAAGTCAATTATTACGAAATGTTAATAAATTTTCATTATGGAATAACAGTAATTTACCACTTCGAGTTAATCAGGCTGGAGTAATGCCTTTAGTTTTCACTTCTTCGGTTATGGTTATTTTAACTTCTATTACTAAGTTCTTATTTGGTCAACTTATTAATATTGACTTTTTTTCAAATATCACTCTTTTTTCCACAAATAGAATATTATTAATTGGAAAAATTTTTTATTGGTTGCTATATGGTATTTCGGTTTTTTTTTTCACTTCGTTTTATTCCGCAGTACTTTTAGATCCTAAAGATATAACAGAACAATTTCGGAAAAATTCTGTTACAATAAAAGGAATTACACCAGGAATAAATACACAGAGTTATCTCTCTCTAACTATTAAAAGATTAACAATTATTAATGCTATTTTTCTTATTATTATTCTTCTTTTACTTAATGGTTTAGAATATTTGTTACCAATAAATAATTTAAATTTAAGGGGATTTGGATTAACTTCTCAACTTATTTTAGTTAATGTTTTAGTTGATACTTTTAGAAAAGTTCAAAATTTATTAAATAGAGAAGATATATTTTAAATTGATAGCTAAATAATTTACAAACATATAGAAACATAAATAATAAGAAAATATGAAAGTTAGACCATCAGTAAAAAAAATGTGTGAAAATTGTAGGATCATCCGTCGTCATGGTAGAGTTCAAGTAATTTGCGTTAATCTTAAACATAAGCAACGACAAGGCTAAAGTGATAAAAAAAATTGGAGATTATATATGGTTAGACTTTTAGGACGAGATTTAGCGAATAATAAAAAAATTAAATATGCCTTAACAACAATTTATGGAATTGGCTTATCAAGATCAAAAGAAATTTTGGAAAGTGCTGGATTACATAATACTGAGAAAAAGGGTATTCGAGTGAAAGATTTATCTGATGAAGAAATAAGTAGTTTAAGAAAGGTTTTAGAAAAAAATTATCAGCTCGAAGGCGACCTATTAAGATTAACAAATTTAAATATAAAACGCCTAATGGAAAACGGATCTATCAAAGGTCGTCGTCATAGAGCAGGCTTGCCTGTAAGAGGACAAAGAACAAGAACTAATGCTCGAACTCGACGTGGGGGTAAGAAAACCGTAGCAGGTAAGAAAAAATAACATCCACCTTAAAAATTTATTCTTCAATAGAGAAAGAAAAAATGAAAAAAAAAATAAAGCGAACTATTGTTACTGGAGCAATGCACGTTCATGCTACCTTTAACAATACAATCGTCACTGTTAGTGACTTAGATGGAAATACTTTGTCTTGGGCGTCCGCCGGAACCGTTAATTTTAAAGGATCTCGTAAAAGTACTCCATTTGCTTCTCAAAAAGCTGCTGAAAAAGCTGCTTTAGTAGCAAAAGACGAGTATGGACTTAAAAGATTAGAAATTAGTATAAAAGGTTCAGGACCCGGCCGAGAAGCTGCTATTCGTGCTGTTTATCAAAAAGGAATTAAAATTGTTTCTATTAAAGATGATACGTCTATTCCCTATAATGGTTGTCGTCCACCCAAGCGTAGAAGAGTTTAAAAAAATTTTCTTTCTACAAGTTCTTATTTTGAATTAGATAAGTTTAAAGTCTAATCGTAATAGATAAAAAGGAGGATTTTCAAGAAACTTATTTAATTAATCGGAAATCACTAATGGAAATAAATAGTAAATGTAAGTGTGTTGATCTTGATTTATTAAACCCGAATGAATTTTATGGTCATTTTGTTTTTACAGCATTGGAAAAAAGTGAAGGGGCTACATTAGGTAATGTTTTAAGAAGAACTCTATTATCAAATTTATATGGTTTTAGAATTGTAGGTGTTCGAATCGCTGGTATAAAAAGTGAATTTGCTTCTTTAGAGGGTGTTCGTGAAGATCTTTTCGAAATTATGTTAAATTTGAAAGAACTTGTAATCTTAAATTATAATATAATGGACCCTACTTGTTATGGTCGGTTAAAAGCCTATGGGCCTGCTATTATTACAGCAGCATCATTAGAATTACCCAATAATGTTAAAATATTGAATCCGGGTAATCATTTATTAACAATTTCCGATAAATCATTGATTGAACTAGAAATAAAAATAGAGGCTGGAAAATCATATGTGTTAGCTAAAGACCAAAAACTAGAAGGAACTTCAGATTTTATTCCAATTGATTCAAGTTTTGCTCCAATTTCAAAAGTAAACTGGTATCTTAAATCCCTACCGCATTATATCGAAAAAAATAATGAGGAACTGCATCTAGAAATTTATACTAATGGAACCCTACTACCTCATCAAGCGCTATTACAAGCAAGAACAATAATAGGTTATATGTTATCTACAATTAAAATAATGGAATTTCCGTGCTTTGAGAGTTATCAAAAAAGAAAAATTGATAAAAAAAATCTAACAAATTCTCAACTATCAACTGAGGAATCTAATTATAACTATAAAGATAACGGAATAGTGAAATATTCATCAATTAAAAATAATACGAGTTTAGATGATATTAATGAAACTATAAAAAATACAAATAAATTAGAAAATAGTTCCTTATACTCTTTAGGGTTATCAACCCGAATAATTAAAGCATTAAAGAAAGTTAATATAAATTTTACCCGAGATTTAATTCAATACCCGTTATCAGACTTAATAGGTATTCCAGGTTTAGGAATTAAATCAGTAGAGGAAATAAAAAAGAAGTTAAATCAGTTCTATCAATTGTCTAAGAATGAATAATTCAATAAATTATTATTTATTTATAAAAATAATTAAATATTATTATGAAAGATACGTTTATTCCATCAAAACAGAATTTAAAAAAGCAATGGTATATAATTGATGCTAAAGATAAATGCTTAGGTCGATTGGCCACAGAAATATCAATTTTATTACGAGGCAAAAAAAAAGTTATTTTTACTCCTACACAAAACCTCGGAGATTCTATTATAATCATAAACGCAGAGAAAATATCTGTGAGTGGAAAGAAAAGGACACAAAAATTATATTTTCGTCATTCAGGTAGACCAGGTGGAAAAACTATTGAAACTTTTGAGGATTTACAAATGCGTATTCCGGAACGTATTCTTGAAAAAGCTATTAAAGGTATGCTTCCCAAGAATCGTTTAGGAAGAAAATTTTTTAAGAATTTAAGGATATATAAAGGGTCAAAGCATCCACATGTTTCACAAAAGCCACAAATAATAAAATTATTATAATTAAAATTTACAGTTTATGAAAAGTAAAGAAATTGATAATATCCATATCTATGGAATTGGAAGACGAAAAGAATCGATAGCAATTGTTTATTTAGTTCCATTTTTAGAATCGACTTCTGAAATACTCTGTGAAGTTAATGGTTACAAAGCCGAACAATATTTCCAGCAAAATTTTACTTATTTGAAAAAGATAAGTTTACCTTTAAAAATAGTAAAACTAGAGAAAAAGTATAAAATTATAGCAAATGTGAAAGGCGGAGGATTGACAGGACAAGCTGATTCAATAAAATTAGGAGTAACAAGGGCCCTCTGCAAACTTAATGAACTTAATTTTCGACCCACTTTAAAATTCAATGGTTTTTTAAAAAGGGATGCACGAATTAAGGAACGCCGAAAATATGGTTTAAAAAAAGCGAGAAAAGCTTCACAATATTCAAAACGTTAGTTAATATATATTTATATTAACATATATTTATATAGTATATTACTATGGTAAAAAAAAATTTACATCCAGAATGGTTTGAGAATACAAAAGTTTATTATGATGGCCAATTAATTATGATTGTAGGATCTACAAAACCTGAATTACATGTTGATATTTGGTCTGGAAACCATCCTTTCTACACAGGTTCACAACGATTAATTGATACAGAGGGTCGTGTTGAAAGATTTTTAAAGAAATACAAAATTGAAGATAATGGTAATATTAATAATAAGCAATAAATTTTAATTGACTATAAAAAAACTTTAATATATGCCTACTATACAACAATTAATTAGATTAAAGCGTAGAAAAATTCAACCTAGAACAAAATCACCAGCATTAAAAAGTTGCCCTCAACGTCGAGGAGTCTGCACAAGAGTACATACAATAACACCCAAAAAACCTAATTCCGCAATAAGAAAAGTAGCCCGAGTTAGATTAACTTCTGGATTTGAAGTGACAGCTTATATACCAGGAATTGGCCATAATTTACAAGAACATTCGGTAGTTCTACTTCGGGGAGGAAGAGTTAAGGATTTACCTGGTGTAAGGTATCATATTATTAGAGGAACGCTTGATACTACTGGGGTAAAGGATAGACGGCAAGGGCGGTCAAAATATGGTATGAAAAAGCCAATAAAATAAAATTTTTTAGAATAAATTATGTCTCGTCGCACAAATAAAAAACGCAAATTTCCTAATGAAGATCCTGTTTATAATAGTTTTTTAGTTAGTTTAATGATATCGAAAATTTTGAAAAATGGAAAAAAAACAATAGCAGAGAAAATTCTTTATGAAGCTTTTGATATTATAAAACAAAAGACGGAAACTCAACCGTTAAAAATCTTTGAAATAGCCATAAAAAATGTCAGCCCGACAGTGAAAATAAAGGCTAAACGCATAGGTGGCTCCACTTATCAGGTACCTATCGAGGTAAAAAAATTTAGAGGAATTAATCTAGGTTTAAGCTGGATTCTTCAATTTGCTAAAGCAAGATCAGGGAAAACAATTGCTATAAAATTAGCCAATGAAATTATAGATGCTTCAAAAGGTTATGGTAATGCAATTCGTAAAAGGCATGAAACTCATCGAATGGCAAGATCAAATAAGGCTTTTGCACATTTTCGTTCGTAATAATAATTAAACGCCAAAAGTAAAAATATATATATATGTATATGTATATAAGAAATAAGGAGGATAGACTTATGGCTCGGGAAAAATTTGATCGAACAAAACCACACATTAACATTGGAACCATTGGACACGTCGATCATGGTAAAACTACATTAACGGCAGCAATTACTGCTGTTTTATCCTTAGCTGGTAGTGCAAGTGCTAAAAAATATGAGGATATTGATGCGGCGCCCGAAGAACGCGCGCGTGGAATCACTATTAATACAGCTCATGTAGAATATGAAACAGAAACTCGTCATTACGCTCATGTTGATTGTCCCGGTCATGCTGATTATGTTAAAAACATGATTACTGGTGCAGCACAAATGGATGGTGCTATATTAGTTGTTTCAGCAGCCGACGGTCCTATGCCTCAAACGCGTGAACACCTTTTATTATCAAAACAAGTTGGTGTTCCACATATTGTAGTATTTCTAAATAAAGAAGATCAAGTTGATGACCTGGAATTAATAGAGTTAGTAGAATTAGAAGTTCGAGAATTACTATCTAATTATGAGTTTCCTGGAGATGATATTCCTATTGTTGCCGGTTCTGCCTTACAAGCTTTAGAAGCTATTAATGCTGAACCCACAATAAAAAAAGGAGATAATAAGTGGGTCGATAAAATTTATAATTTAATGGAAGAAGTTGATAATTATATACCAACGCCAATAAGGGATACTGAAAAAACATTTTTGATGGCAATTGAAGATGTTTTTTCAATTACCGGTCGAGGTACTGTAGCAACTGGTAAAATTGATCGTGGAATTATAAAAGTAGGTGAAACAGTAGAACTAGTAGGTTTAGGTGATACGAAATCAACAACAGTAACTGGTGTTGAAATGTTCCAAAAAACTTTAGATGAAGGTGTCGCTGGAGATAATGTTGGAATTTTATTACGGGGATTACAAAAGACAGAAATAGAACGTGGTATGGTATTGTCAAAACCTGGGACAATAACACCACATAACACATTTGAATCGGAGGTGTATGTTTTAACAAAAGAAGAAGGTGGACGTCATACACCCTTCTTTGTAGGCTATAGACCTCAATTTTATGTTCGTACAACAGATGTAACAGGTGAAATTTTACGTTTTACAGATGATAGTGGGTCCAAATCAGTAATGGTAATGCCTGGAGATCGTGTAAAAATGACAGCTGGTTTAATTTCTTTAATTGCAATTGAAGAAGGAATGAGATTTGCTATTCGAGAAGGTGGAAGAACGATTGGAGCTGGTGTTGTTTCAAAAATTCTTAATTAAATATTAATTTTATGTCAACAGAAAAAGTACGAATTATCTTACAGTCTTTTAATCATTTAAGATTATATAGCTCTTGCAATGTAATACTTAATGTATTAAGTCAGGAAAAGTGTATTACTAATATCTCAGGTCCGGTATCCTTCCCTACTAAAAAAAGATCATATTGTGTTTTGCGATCTCCGCATGTTAATAAAGATTCACGTGAACAATTCGAGATTCGCCGCTATAAAAAAATGATTGATATTGAATCTAATTCTGATGAAATAATTAATACTCTATTATTACTGGATCTGTTTCCAGGTGTTTCCACTAAATTATTTAATTATAAATAATTAGTATTAACGAAATAGTTGCATTTCTGTTTTAGTTTAAGACTAAAACCGAAATGCAACTATTTCGCTAGTACTAATTCTTCTAATTTAAAATTTGCTGTATTCGTCCCACTATAGTTGACTTTTATGAATCTTACTAATATTGGATAATTTGAACCACCTTGCTCTATTGTAGCGACAGTTCCTACATCATTATACCAATATGATTCTTTTCTTAAAATGCGGACTTTTGATCCCTTCTCTATCATAATTAGTTATTTCTATTCTATATAAGATTAAATATTACAATATATCATATTTTATATTTTTGGAAGTTTACAGAAAACTCTTATAAACTTGTTTTTTAATATCCTTTATGTTAATAATAATATTGTAATACTATTATTAACATAAAGGATAATTATTTATGAAGAATGAAACCCCCAAAATTTTTTATATAATTTTAGTAGGGCTTGCATTTATCTCAGGTTTTATTTATTTTAAATGGGATTCTATCCTAGACTTAATTACTAATTTGATTAACTTTAAAGAAAGTCACCCAAGTAATATAATTAGTTTTGAGAAATTTTTAAGTTATCTAGAAAATGGTGACATAAAAAAAGTGGACTTATATGAGAATGGTGAAATTGTTGTGTTTGATATCATTGATTCAATCAGTTCAAAATTACAACATGTCAGTGTAAAAGTACCTATCAGAAATTCATCTTTAATATTAAAATTAAGAGAATATCAAATAGATTTCACTGCCCATCCTTCTGTATCTTTCAATTCAGCATGGTCAATTCTAAGTATTTTTCTAATCCCAGTTTTATTGTTTGTTGTTTTTCAATTATTTTTTTCAGAAGGTAGCAATTACGATTTTTTTGGTAATTTGGGCAAAGCTCGAGCAAAAATTCAGTTAGATGCTAATACGGGTGTTTCATTTAAGGATGTTGCTGGTATCGATGAAGCAAAACAAGAATTTGAAGAATTTGTTTCTTTTTTAAAAATGCCCCAACTATTTACAGCTGTTGGTGCGAATCCACCAAAAGGTGTTATAATAGTTGGTCCTCCAGGTACAGGGAAGACTTTACTAGCAAAAGCAATAGCTGGAGAAGCGGGTGTACCTTTTATTAGTATCTCTGGATCAGAATTTGTTGAAATGTTTGTTGGTATAGGAGCTTCACGAGTTCGTGATTTGTTTGAAACTGCAGAACGTAATTCTCCTTGCATTTTATTTATCGATGAAATTGATGCCATTGGTAGACAAAGGGGAACAGGAGTAGGGGGTACTAATGATGAGCGTGAACAAACATTAAATCAAATTCTGACAGAAATGGATGGATTTAAACCTACAAGTGGAATTATTGTAATTGCAGCAACAAATAGAGCTGATGTTTTAGATTCTGCATTATTACGTCCTGGACGTTTTGATCGTCAAATCACTGTTTATTTACCAGATATATATGGGCGTATAGAAATTTTAAAAGTCCATAGTCGAGATAAAAAAATTGATTCAAAAACTTCACTTAAATTTATCGCGCAACGTACAGCAGGTTTCTCTGGAGCTGATCTAGCTAATATTCTTAATGAGGCTGCTATTCTAACTGCTAGAGCTAATTTAGAGACTATAACTATTAAACAAATCTATACAGCAATTGAAAGAATCATTGCAGGATTAGAGGGAGTTTTACTAAATGACTCACGAAATAAAAGATTAGTAGCTTATCACGAAGTAGGACATGCTTTAGCGGGTACATTATTAAAAAATCATGATGATGTTCAAAAAGTAACATTAATCCCAAGAGGACGTGCTCAAGGATTAACATGGTTTACACCTGATGAGCAACCTCTTCTAACACGTGGTCAATTATCTTCTCGATTAATAGGAACACTTGGTGGTCGGGCAGCAGAAAAAGTTATTTTTGGAAAAATGGAAATCACTAGTGGTGCTAGTAATGACTTTTTTAAAGTCAATTCTTTAGCAAGACAAATGGTTACAAGATTTGGAATGTCTAGTTTAACTCCTATGGCGATGGAATTACCTAAACCGACGATTTTTTTTGGGCGACGTCTACAAACTAGACCGGATTGCTTTCTTGATGTTGCTGATCAAGTTGATATACAAATTATTGAAATTGTGGAAGATGGATTTGGGAAAGCTTGCACTATATTGGAGAGGAACCGTCTATTATTAGATCAGTTATCAACATTACTAACTCAAATTGAAACGATCGATGGAAAAGACTTTGAACAATTTGTAAGTAAATATACTGGTTTACCTAAGCAGACTAAACTAGAGCCATTATCTTAAAAATTAACTTTTTATTGGATAATTTCGTATAAGTTATAATTAAAGAGGATTTTATTTAATCATAGTTTATTTTTATTATAAACTATGATTAAATAAAATCCTCTTTAATTACCTAAACTCTGCCAATCCACATCAACATCGTTTAAAATTAATGATGAATTATAGATTTGTAGAATTATCAATAAAAAAACTAAGAATAATAGCATCGCGATACCCATAATTAATGTTGTAGCCCATCCAGGTGCTACCTTGCCATACTCAGAATTTAAAGGTCTTAAAATATCACCTAATTTTGTTTTAAAAGCCATAATTTTTTTAAGTTAAATTAATTAATAAGAATTTTTGTCAGTATAATAATTCAATAAAAGAGTAAAACTTATGGAAACATCTGTTATTTTGTTGATTTTTGTTTGTAGTTTTTTAATAACAATCACTACTTATTCAACTTATAGATCATTTCGATCAGGGTTAAGGGATCCTTTTGAAGAGCATGAAGATTAATCATACTGGATACTTTAGATTTATTAATAAACATAAATCTAAAGTATTTTATTCTTTTATAACTCTAGGCGGATCACGGAAAAAAACAGCAAAAAAGAGAACCATTAATGTCCCTATTAATAACGTTGAATATACTAAAGCTGGCTGTGAAAGTTGTGAAAAGTCAATACTCATATTTTTCCTTTTAATTAATAATTAGAAAATAAATTAAACCACACCCTGTTTACGAGTTGTTTCATCCCCTAGTTTTTGGAATGCACCAAACTCAACTTGCTCTGTAACTTCTGATCCAATACCAGTAAATACATCACGAAAGATAGTACGGGACCCATGCCATAAATGACCTAAGAAAAAGAATAGTGCTAAATTTAAATGTCCAAATGTGTACCAACCCCGTGGACTACTTCTAAATACACCATCAGACTCTAGACTTGTTCTATCAAACTCAAAAACCTCCCCAAGTTGAGCTTTACGAGCAAACTTTTTCACAGTTGGTGCATCTTTGAATGATTGACCATTTAATTTACCACCGTAAAAACTTACGTTTACACCAACTTGTTCAATACTATACTTTGATTCAGCACGTCTAAATGGAATATCTGCACGAATAATCCCATCTTTATCAATTAAAATGACAGGGAATGTTTCAAAGAAAGCAGGCATACGACGCACAGTCAACTCACGCCCTTCACGATCTCTAAAAATTGGATGACCTAACCAAGCTTCAGCTATCCCGTCCCCTTTATTCATAGGACCAGATCTAAATAACCCTCCTTTTGCTGGATTATTACCAATGTAATCATAAAATGCTAATTTATCGGGAAGACTTGACCAAGCTTCAGTTTCTGACAAACCTTCATTTAAAGCTGTTTCAACTCGACGTTCAATCTCTTGTTGAAAATACCCACTATCCCATTGGTATCTTGTTGGTCCAAATAACTCAATAGGAGTGGTTGCTGATCCATACCACATAGTACCCGAAGTAATAAAAGCTGCAAAGAAAACAGCTGCAATACTACTTGATAGAACTGTTTCAATATTTCCCATTCTTAATGCACGGTATAATCTTTGAGGAGGTCGTAATGTTAAATGGAAACCACCTGCTAAAACACCAAAACTACCAGCTGCTATATGGTGTGCAGCAATTCCTCCTGGATTAAAAGGATTAAAACCATTTGGACCCCATGATGGCGCAACAGGTTGAACCTGTCCAGTTAATCCATAAGCATCGGAAACCCAAATACCTGGTCCAAAGAATCCAGTTACATGAAAAGCACCAAACCCAAAACATAACAAACCAGATAAGAATAAATGAATACCAAAAATTTTCGGTAAATCTAAGGATGGTTCACCGGTTCTTGGATCACGAAATAATTCAAGATCCCAGTATACCCAATGCCAAACTGCAGCTAAAAAACAAAGACCTGACAGTATTATATGAGTATATGCTACTCCTTCATAGCACCATAAACTTACAAGAGGTTCAGTTTTCTCACCTGCTATATCCCACCCGGTCCAGGAATCTGAAACCCCTAATCTTGTCATAAAAGGCATAACAAACATACCTTGACGCCACATAGGATTTAAAATCGGATCTGAAAAATCAAAAACAGACAATTCATATAATGCCATTGAACCAGCCCATCCAGCAACTAATCCTGTGTGCATTATATGAACTGCAATTAGTCGTCCTGGGTCATTAAGAACTACAGTATGAACACGATACCAAGGTAATGCCATTTAGTATAACTCCTATTCAGTGAATATCTTTTTGACTTTCTTACTATAGAGTCTATATATAATATATACAAACCCAAAAAATTTGACAAATTAACTAGGGCTAATTAATATAATAATACGTTATTATTTTGATTTAAAATAAATTTTACTTGTAATAGTTACCTGGTTTTGATTTCAAATTTAAGTGTATGCCTACCTTTAAAATACATATGGTATGTCCAAAAGAACGAATTGATGCAATTTATGATTGTGCAGATGATGTCTATATATTAGATGCAGCCGAAGAGGTAGACTTAAATTTACCATATTCTTGCCGAGCTGGAGCATGTTCAACTTGTGCAGGAAAATTATTAAAAGGAAAAGTAGATCAATCAGAACAAGCTTTTTTAGAGGATGATAAAATAGAATGTGGTTATATATTAACTTGTGTGGCCTACCCTCGAAAAGATTGTAAAATTGCATCTCATGTAGAAGAGGAAATTTTCTAAAATTTTCAAATCACAATATCTAGTAGCTTAAATATTAAAATAAAACTCAAATTACTATACTTAATAGCTTTGCGTTTATTTTAATATTTATAATAAAAAATTTATATTTAAAAATACATTTGGTGCTATTTAAGTGTCACAATAGCACCAGCTTCTTCAAGGGATTTTTTAGCTTCTTCAGCAGCAGGTTTTGCCAATCCTTCTTTAATGACTTTTGGTGTATTTTCTACGACTTCTTTGGCTTCTTTTAACCCTAATTCTGTTATTGATCGAACAACCTTTAAAATAGCAATTTTTTTATCTTTAGGAACTTCGTCTAAACTAATATCAAATTCTGTTTTTTCCTCTATTGCTTTATTATCATCTTCACTAGATGTTGCACCCGGATTTATCATCATAACTCCACCACCACCTCCTGTAGATGCATCCACATTAAATGTTTCTTCTATTGATTGAACTAATTCAGTAGCTTCTAATAATGTTAATGTTTTTAATTCTTCAATTAAAGTTAAAATTTTTTCAGTCATAATTTTATACTATATTTTAAATTTATTTTATCATTTTAATGTTGAAATATCTAATTGGATTGATGGTCCCATTGTACTAGAAATATGAAAAGTTTTAAAATAACGACCCTTTACGCCTATGGGCTTATTATTTTCTATCGAAGTATAAATAGCAACTAAATTTTCTAACAAATCTGACTCAGTAAAATTACTTTTTCCTATTAGTAAATGAACAATCCCTGTTTTATCAGCACGATATTCTACTTTACCTTTTTTAAACTCTTGTAATGTCAACCCTATATCAGTAGTTACTGTGCCGGCTTTTGGTGAAGGCATTAAACCTTTTGGACCTAAAATTCGACCTAATTTAGCTAATTTAGGCATCATATCAGGTGTAGCGATCAAAATATCAAAGTTTAACTCACCTCTTGTTATTGTTTCTATTAAATCATCAGAACCTATTATATCAGCTAATTCTAAATATTCCGATTTAATAGCTTCTGAAGATATTAATACTGCTATACGTTTTGTTTTTCCGGTCCCTTTAGGTAATATTAAAGTACTTCGTAATTGTTGATCACTGTACTTAGGATCAATTGATAATGCAACGTGAACTTCAATAGATTCCACAAATTTAGCATTTGCCGTTTCTTTTACAAGACTAATAGCTTCCTTTTGATGATATAAACGTTTCTCTACTTTTTGTTTGTTATTTTGTATTCGTTTATTTAATTTTTTCATTCTTTTTTAAATCCATTCTAAGAATTTTCAACTCTATTAATCATTTATTGTAATTCCCATATTTTTTGCAGTTCCAGCAATAATTTTAAAAGCACTATCTATATTTTTTGTATTTAGATCTGATAACTTGATTTGGGCTATTTTTACAACTTCACTTTTTTCTATTGACCCAACAATTTGTTTATTTGGTTCAGCAGCACCTTTTTTTATGTTGAGAGCTTTAATCAGTAGTACAGATGCGGGAGGCGTTTTCAATATAAAAGTATAAGACCTATCTTCATAAACTGATATTTCGACTGGAATAATTAAACCACTTTGATCAGCTGTTCTTGCATTATACTCTTTACAAAAAGCTGCTATATTAACACCATGTTGGCTAAGAGCTGGACCTACAGGGGGTGCAGGAACAGCCTTGCCTGCTGATAGGGCTAATTTTATTATACTGGTTACTTTTTTTCCCATACATTTAATATTTAATAATATATATTTATCTATTAATATTTTTTTGATCTGATTAATTTTAAAATTTTTAGGTTAAAATAAAATTTCTAGTTTCTGTTATTTACATAATATAGCAATAGCACGCGTCTTGAAGGACTTGAACCCTCGACACTAGGTTTTGGAGACCTATGTTCTACCAACTGAACTAAAGACGCTCTTCAGAAAAGTTAAAGAGGAATTATTATTATAATATAATGCTTTAATCTTTATTTTTCTGTCAAACTAATTCTGCTACCAAAGAAAATACATAATATTTAATAAATATTATAAGGACTTTTTCGAATTAAAATGTTAAAATAAATTTAAATATCAAAAAACCGAAGAAATTTTGGATCAAAAATTAATTTCGTTGAACCTATTGGTCCGTTTCGATGTTTCGCTATAATAAGTTCGATTGTATTTTTTTCAGAATTTTCCTTATTATAATAATCATCACGATATAGCATAATAACAATATCAGCATCTTGTTCAATTGAATTATGAACAACTATACGATTTACTAGATAATTTGAATAACTTGAAATCCTCAAATCATAGACATTCCCTAATTTCTGATAATTTATTTTAATTATCTTATCCCATGTAATAAAAGATTTATGATAATAAGTTCTAGAACTAAGATAAAAGAATAATTTTATACTAATTAAATCATTTGATGCTACTTGGTTAAGTTTTTTCCAACCTTTTTCGGTTAAAATTTTATGATCACTAGTTAAAAATATTGACCAACCGAGATTAGTACTTAGCTTATAAATAGGTTTTTGTCCAGTAAATTTAATATCAAAAAGTTTTTGTTTAGACAATAATCTACCAGTCCAGCAATAAATGGTGGAATTTTTTGTTTTATTGATAACCAAGTTGTCAAAGAAAAAATTAATACATCCACTCTCTCTTAAATCTGCTAAAATTGGTTTTTTGTTTACTCGACTTTCCACATTTCTACTTAATTGAGATAAAACAATAATTGGTATATTTAAATCACGAGCTAATTTTTTGAGCGCTCGGGTAATTTTTGATAACTCTTGAACTCTATTTATATTTTGATCTACTTCTTCTAAAAGTTGTAAATAGTCTATAACGACTAAACTTATTTTTTTTATTGACTCAAAATTAATACTTTTTACTTTTAATTTAACATCATTAACCGATAGTTCTGGGGTATCATCAATAAAGAGTTTTAAACTTGATAATTTATTAATAACTCTATGTATTTGAAACCATTCAGTCTCTTTAATTCGTGATGCTCTTAATCTAGTACTTGTTATTTTTACTTCCGACGCCAATAATCGATATAGCAGTTGTTGTTTCGTCATTTCTAGACTAAAAAAAACTACTGATGTATCATGAGATTGGGCAATATTTTTTGCTAAATTAAACGCGAAAGCTGTTTTCCCCATTGAAGGTCGACCAGCAATAATAATCAAATCAGAATTTTGAAACCCCTGAGTTATTATATCAAGTTCTATAAAAGTTGTTTTTAATCCAGATAAGTGTGGACTTTTTAAGCCTTGCTCCATTTCTTTAGCGATTTGTTGTAAACCTTGTTTAACGCTGATTAGATGTTTTGTTGATTTATTTTCTGCGAGACGAAAATAACTTTGTTCAATTTTTGCAAAAATAGTTTCTAAAGGAAGATTTGTTAAATAACCTAATTCAATTATTTCCTCACCAAGTTGAATCAATAATCTCCGTAAATATTTTTCATAAATTAAGCTTAGATACTCATCTAAATTATTTATCTTGGATATTTGATTTAGTAATTTTAAAATAATATGTGAACCTCCAATTTTTAATAAAAATCCATTATCTTGAATCCAGGTAATTAAATTTATATAATCAATAGTCTTTCCTTCAGCATAAAGTATTAAGAGAGCCTTATATATAATTTGATGAGTTTCTAAGTAGAAAGCTTCAATAGGTAGTTTTTGACTGACGACTAAAATTGTTTCAGGCATTGTTAAAATGCTACTTAAAACTAATCTTTCAGCTAAAAGGTTATATGGTAATATTGTTTTTAAATTAGATGATCTTAAGTTGTTCATTTTAACAATATTCTATTCTGCTAAAATTTCTAGATTCACGTTAGCAATAATGTTATTTGCTAATTTAATTTTAATAGTATATTTCCCTAATTGTTTAAGTTCTGGAAATTCCAGCTGGTTTTTATTAAGTTTCATTTCTAACTTAACTTTCTCGTTTAATAGATCTAATATCTGTTTTTTTGTAATTTTTCCGAAAAATACTCCATCCTCTTTGATTTTTTTATAGATTACAAATTTATTAAAACTTTCTAATAATTCCTTATTTTCTTCACAGTTTTTAAGAAATTGTTTTTCTTTTATTTCTATATCTTTTTGTTTTAATTCAAATTTGTAAATTAAAGTATTGGTTGCTACTTTAGCAAGTTTTCCAGGAATTAAATAATTTCTAAGATATCCGGGTTTAACTTTAATAATAGTTCCTTCTTTTCCTAAAGTATCTATATTTTTCGATAAGATAACTTGAACAGTTTTTTTAGTCATTTTTTATTCTTAAAATTTATTTTTTTAGTTAATAGTTGTATTGTATGAAATCTAAAAAAAAAAGTTAAAATTTATTGCAAGTTTTCTCTAATTAATAATTATTCTAATACTTCCCTTATTGAAATATTATATATTATGGTTAATATCTTTTCTAAATTTAACATAAACACTTTTCCCAAATGAGTAAAATTATTCAATTATTAATAACCCTCTAAATTAATTTAATAATACTATAAATCTTAAGAAAAGATAACAAGACTAAAAAGATATATAATAGTAGTAAAATAGTCCTCAGTAGCTCAGTGGTAGAGCAATCGGCTGTTAACCGATTGGTCGTAGGTTCAAGTCCTACCTGGGGAGAAGTTCTATATACCTAACATAAAATATATTAATAATAATTTAATATTTTGTTGGTTTAAAGAAAGAAATTATGTTACTAACTATTAGAAAAGTTAAATAACTTATAATATATAATGTAAATTAGCTGATTAGATAAGTTTGATAGATATGAACTAATGTTGTTTCTTTTATCTACTTTATTATTGCTTAAAGTTCATAATTAATAATCTATTTATGTCTATTGCAATTGGACAATCAGAACGTGGTGGTTTATTCGACCTTGTAGATGATTGGTTAAAACGAGATCGTTTTGTTTTTGTTGGTTGGTCAGGTTTACTATTATTTCCTTGCGCTTATTTAGCACTTGGTGGTTGGTTTACTGGAACAACCTTTGTTACTTCATGGTATACACATGGGTTAGGAACTTCGTATTTAGAAGGTTGTAATTTTTTAACGGCAGCTGTTTCATCACCAGCTAATAGTATGGGACATTCCCTTTTACTTCTATGGGGTCCTGAAGCTAAAGGAAATTTCACACAATGGTGTCAAATCGGTGGATTATGGACTTTTGTGGCTTTACATGGTGCATTTGCGTTAATTGGATTTTGTCTACGACAATTTGAAATTGCACGTTTAGTAGGTATTCGTCCATATAATGCAATTGCTTTTTCTGGACCTATTTCAATCTTTGTTTCGGTTTTTTTATTATATCCATTAGGTCAAGCTAGTTGGTTTTTTGCTCCAAGTTTTGGAGTAGCAGGAATATTTCGTTTCTTATTATTTTTACAAGGATTTCATAATTGGACCTTAAATCCTTTTCATATGATGGGTGTGGCCGGTATCTTGGGGGGAGCTTTATTATGTGCTATTCATGGAGCTACTGTAGAAAATACGTTATTTGAAGATGGCGACGCGGCGAATACATTTCGTGCATTTACTCCAACTCAATCGGAAGAGACATATTCTATGGTTACAGCAAATCGCTTTTGGTCACAAATTTTTGGTGTAGCCTTCTCAAATAAACGTTGGTTACATTTCTTTATGCTATTTGTACCCGTGACAGGATTATGGACAAGTGCTGTTGGTATCGTAGGACTTGCTCTTAATTTAAGAGCTTATGACTTTGTATCACAGGAGCTCCGCGCTGCAGAAGATCCAGAATTTGAAACATTCTATACTAAAAATATTTTATTAAACGAAGGTATTCGCGCTTGGATGGCTGCACAAGATCAGCCACATGAAAACTTTGTATTTCCTGAGGAGGTTTTACCACGTGGAAACGCCCTTTAATATTGTAGCTGGTAGAGATATTGAATCTACAGGTTTTGCCTGGTGGTCTGGTAATGCCCGTCTAATTAATGTATCTGGTAAGTTATTAGGTGCACATGTAGCTCATGCTGGTATCATGGTTTTTTGGACAGGGGCTATGACATTATTTGAAGTTTCTCATTTTATTCCAGAGAAACCTTTATATGAACAAGGCTTTATTTTAATTCCTCATTTGGCAACATTGGGATGGGGTGTAGGGCCTGGGGGAGAAATTATAAATACATATCCATATTTTGTTGTTGGAGTTGTACACCTAGTTTCTTCTGCGGTACTGGGTTTCGGTGGAATTTATCATTCCTTAATTGGTCCTGATACACTTGAGGAATCTTTTCCATTCTTTGGCTATGACTGGCGTGATAAAAATAAAATGACATCAATTTTAGGTATTCATTTAATTTTCCTTGGTTTAGGATCTCTTTTATTCGCTTTCCGAGCTATGCCTGGTAACTTATTTAGCTATGGATTATATGACACTTGGGCTCCTGGAGGTGGAGATGTTAGATTTATTGATAATCCAACTATAAATCCTTTTATTATTTTTGGTTATGTCTTTAAATCACCTTTCGGTGGTGATGGTTGGATTGCTTCAATTGATAACATGGAAGATCTTGTAGGTGGTCATATATGGGTAGGTGCCCTTTGTTTACTTGGGGGTGTATTCCATATTGTAACTAAACCTTTTGCTTGGGCACGTAGAGCTTTTGTTTGGTCAGGGGAAGCCTATTTATCTTATAGTTTAGCAGCATTATCTCTTATGGGACTTACTGCTTCTATATTCGTTTGGTACAATAATACAGCGTATCCTAGCGAATTCTTTGGTCCTACTGGACCTGAAGCTTCTCAAGCACAAGCTTTTACTTTTTTAGTCAGAGATCAAAGATTAGGTGCTAATGTGGCATCAGCACAAGGACCTACTGGTCTAGGAAAATATTTAATGAGATCACCTAGTGGTGAAATTATATTCGGTGGAGAAACAATGCGTTTTTGGGATTTACGTGCTCCATGGGTAGAACCTTTGCGTGGTCCAAATGGTTTAGATATTAATAAAATTAGAAATGATATTCAACCATGGCAAGAACGTCGAGCAGCAGAGTATATGACTCACGCTCCTTTAGGGTCTTTAAATTCGGTTGGTGGTGTTGCTACTGAAATAAACTCTGTAAATTATGTTTCTCCTCGTTCTTGGTTAACAACTTCTCATTTTTTCTTAGGTTTCTTTTTATTAGTTGGTCATTGGTGGCATTCAGGTCGTGCTAGAGCTGCTGCTGCAGGTTTTGAAAAAGGTATAAATCGTCAAACAGAAGCTGTACTTTCAATGCGTCCAATTGATTAGTGTAACGGAAATTTAATCTTGAACTTTATTCTATTTCATCATACTATTTCATCATAGTAATTTTTTTAATAATCTATTCGTTTTGTAGTAGATTATTAAAATTAATCAATATATCAATTTTAATAATCTCTTTTATTCCAAATGATATCGCCTTTCTCCTAACTTTACTAGAATTTTAAATTATACTTATCATAATATTGTATTATTTATAAACTAATCGTTAAATTTTCTGTCTTTATTATCAAAAGAGCTGGTGAAAGGAATTGAACCTTCAACCTACTGATTACAAATCAGTTGCTCTACCAATTGAGCTACACCAGCGTTTTAGATTAATTTAGAGTTTTTAGGGTGAATGACGGGACTTGAACCCGCGAATGGCGGAATCACAACCCACTGCCTTAACCACTTGGCTACATCCACCTTATTAAAATTAAAGCATCTATAATTATATAGTATACTTTATAACATATATATATATATAATAACGAAAAATGAGTCATATTAAAAAAAAAGCTTTTTTTTTTCAATTGCTTTAAATAACGATCAATATAAAATATTTACTATTCAACCTTTTCAAATATTTGAATTTCTAGAGTTTCTTAATTATCCAAAGGAACTGGTTATTCTAGAACATAATGGAAAGATAAATAATAAGTTGACTCTAAGATCAAAATATGTAAAACGAGACGATAAAATAGAAATTATCACAATTGTTGGTGGTGGTTAATTTTCTAAAGTTATCGAAATCTTACCACGTTCTATATCTTTAGAAACAATTTTGAATAATAATTGATCTCCACGACTATAAAAGGAGGTAAGATCTAGTGTTTGGTTTTGACAAATTTCCGAAATATGGGCTAAACATTTTACCCCTAAAATATTAATAAAAATACCAAACTCTTTAATAGAAACAATATTTCCTAAATAGAGTGAACCAATTATTAAATTTTTATTAACTTTATTGAAAACTGCGGATGTGGAACTTATATGAGCAATATGAAAAGAATCTTTAATCTCGAGGAATTTAAAAGGTATAAAAATATTTGGATTACTTGTTCTACGATAGTATTTAGGTATATTTGCATTTAGTATAAAAAAACATAAATCATTAAAGCTTACTAGCTTTCCTCTTCCTAATGAATTTCCAATTTTCGCATAAATAATCATATTTGTAAAATCTAATTGCCTTAATCGATTCCATAAGTAAATGTATTTTACCCGTTTTAATGAAACAATTATTCGCTTATTTTTTTTAATATCAAGAATTAAAAATTCAGCAATAAAATTAATATTTAATAACTCTTCAGTATTTGTTATTTTAGAGAGAGAAAACTCTTTTAAGGGTAAAAAACATATTCGTTCTAAACCTAGATCGATTAAGGCATAATTTGGTTCTAACCCTATTAAAATACCTGCCAATATATCGTTTTTTTTTATTTGATAACTATGTTTTGATAATAATAAACCAAATTTATTAAAATTAAATCTTGAGGTAATAATAGACATTATTATAATTTCTCTTTCTCGTTAATTTTAGACTAAAAATGAATTTTCCTATCAGAATATATATATATATATATATATCTTTTTTGTTACTCGATTTCTCGATTTAAGAACTTATTTTGGCTTTAATAAATGTTAAATTATTTTGCTCTGAATAGCGCTCCATAAATCTCATAAAACGATCCCAAGCTTCAGCATTTTTCATAATATAAATGGCTTGAAGAGTTTTTGGTTTACCTTGAATAAATTTTGCATTAATATCTCTTGTACTTAAAGTACCCTCGTTATCAATAAGAAACATTCCAGTTATTTCCCTCTGTGAACTAATACCTGCATAAAATAAACTAGCATCTTCAAAAATAAACGTTGCTGTACCCGTAGTACCATCAGGTGAACGCGTTATATTAATAAGTGGAATAGTAGTTTCTTCAATTCCTTTAATAAATTGTATTACAGCTTTCATAAAACTCCTAAATCCAATTTTTTTACTTAGTCAATGCAATATACTCTTTATTTAAATCATTGTCAATTATAATTTTTATTTATTTTAAATCCCATTAACAATCAGTATTAATATATTATATATATATGTTATAATGATTGTTAAGCAAATAAAGTCAAGGGTGGTTGGCTCAGTGGTAGAGCGTCTGCCTTACAAGCAGAGGGTCACTGGTTCGAATCCAGTACTACCCAGTCTCTATTTACGTATTTCAAAGGGCTCATCGTCTAATGGATAAAGACCGGAACCTTCTAAGTTCCTAATGTAGGTTCAATTCCTGCTGAGCTCACTTTAAAAAAGGTTTCTTTCTAATTATGCTATGCAACTCTTTAAAGTGTTGCGCTTCTTGACGTTATTTTAAAGATCTAGTATTATTATATTAAGTAAATTATTGTTAAATCTTTTAGTTTTCAGGTTTTTAAAAAACTAATAAAATTATGTCTCACTATACTTCTATTAAAACAAAATATACAAATTCTAAGATCTTAAAGAAAGTGATAAACAAACTTGGTTTTCCCTATATAGAACATCAATTACATCAAACTATTGAGGTTCCAATAGTTAATTCTGACTATTTAAAATCTAGTATATACGATACCACTCACCAAAATTATTTGGCTTTTAAATATAATAAATTATCTTACGATATAATCACAGATTCTCGATCTTGGACTCAAAAAGAAATTATTTCTCTATTTTTAAAGAAACTAGAGTTAAATTATGGTTATGCTGAAACCATTTATCAGGCTCTTGATTTAGGTTTTGTTAGATCACGCGTTATTAAGATGAATAAAAAGCATAATCGATTTATCTTTCAACGTTTTGTTGAAACGAAGTTTTAAATTCTTTTCTATTATAGAGAAGAATTATTTTGTCAAGGGATTTATATAAGATTGAATAAGATCAAATCAATAGATAGAATTTTTTTACAAACATTATAATTAATTATAATGTTTGTAAAAAAATTCTATCTATTGACGTTTTGTCGTATTAAAAATGAAATTAAAAAATTTATGATTCATATTAAAAATATAATAAATAAATTAGTAGATATTATATAAATATATATATATTTATTAATAAATTTAAGTAATTAATTATATCTAAATAAAGTAACTAAGTTGTAAACTATTATTATTATGAATAATACAAATACTAATCTACAACAATTTGTTAATCAACCATATAAGTATGGTTTTTTTACTGATATTGAAACTGAAACACTTCCACCCGGGTTAAATGAAAAGATAGTAAGAAATATTTTAAGAAAAAATAATGAACCTGATTATATGTTCAAATTTCGAATGGGGGCATTAAAAAGGTGGAGAAAAATGAAAAATCCTACCTGGGCAAAATTAGATATTTTAGATATAGATTATCAAAAAATTATTTACTACTCTGTACCAAAGAAAAAAAAAACTTTAGCTAACTTGGATGAGATCGATCCAGAAATAAAAAAAACATTTGACAAATTAGGAATTTCTCTTAACGAACAAAAACGTTTAGCAAATGTTGCTGTTGACGCAGTTTTTGATAGTGTTTCAATTGCGACCACATTCAAAGAAGAATTGGAAAAATATGGAGTTATTTTTTGTTCAATATCAAAAGCTATTATAAATTATCCTCATTTAGTAAAATATTTTTTAGGTACAGTAATACCTTCAGGAGACAATTTTTTTGCTGCTCTAAATTCGACTGTCTTTACAGATGGGTCCTTTTGTTATATCCCTAAAAATTTACGATGTCCTTTAGAATTATCAACATATTTTCGAATCAATAATAGAGAAGCTGGACAATTTGAACGTACGCTAATCATTGCAGAAGAAGGTAGTTATGTCAGCTATCTTGAAGGATGTACAGCTCCCCAATATGATACCAATCAACTCCATGCAGCTATTGTTGAATTAATTGCATTAAAAAATGCAGAAATAAAATATTCGACAGTTCAAAATTGGTATGCGGGGGATAAAAATGGTATAGGAGGGATTTTTAATTTCGTGACCAAACGTGGATTAGCTATAGGAGAAAACTCAAAGATTTCCTGGACACAAGTAGAAACTGGTTCTGCTATTACTTGGAAATACCCAAGTTGTGTATTAATTGGTCCTTACTCGAAAGGAGAATTTTATTCAGTAGCTTTGACAACTAATCGACAACAGGCCGATACAGGAACTAAAATGATTCATATAGGTGCAAATACCACAAGTCAAATTATTTCTAAAGGGATATCAGGGGGTTATTCAAAAAATAGTTACAGAGGATTAGTTAAAATTGGCACAAAAGCTTTAAATAGTAGAAATTTTTCTCAATGTGATTCACTCTTGTTTGGAATAAATGCTCAAGCAAATACTTTTCCTTACATACAAGTACAAAACTCAACTTCAAAAATAGAGCATGAAGCTTCTACTTCAAAAGTTGGTGAAGAACAGATTTTTTATCTTTTACAGCGAGGGATTAATACTGAGGATGCTGTTACTTTAATACTTACGGGCTTTTGTAAAATTGTTTTTAATGAACTGCCAATTGAGTTTGCTACTGAAGTTGAACACTTATTACGGATAAAATTAGAAGGAAGTGTCGGATGATTAAAAAAACTAAACTACCATTATTAGAAATTAAAAATTTACATGCAAATATTGATGATAGTAAAATTTTGAAAGGAATTAATTTATCAATTTTTGAAGGAGAAGTACATGCTATAATGGGAGTAAATGGTTCTGGTAAAAGCACTCTTTCTAAAGTAATTGCTGGTCATCCCTCTTACAGCATTACAAAAGGAGAAATATTATTTGAAGGGAAAGATATTTCTGATTTAGAACCAGACCTACGTTCACATTTAGGTTTATTTTTAGCCTTTCAATATCCTATTGAAATTGCAGGGGTTGATAATCAAGAGTTTTTAGCAGCTATATATAATGCTAAACAATTATCAAGAGATTTACCAAAAGTTAACCCCTTAACTTTTTATGAACTAGTAAAAGAAAAGTTAAAAATGGTTAAATTAGATGAACGTTTTATATCTAGAAATGTTAACGAAGGGTTCTCTGGGGGGGAAAAAAAACGTAATGAAATTTTACAATTCGCTCTATTAGATTCAAAAGTAGGGATTCTTGATGAAACAGATTCAGGGCTTGATATAGATGCATTAAAATCTATTTCTGAAACAATTAATACATTAATAAAGAAAAAAAATAAAAGTATAATTCTTATTACACATTATAAACGTTTATTAGAATATATAAAACCTGATTTTATTCATATTATGGATGATGGAAAAATAGTTAAAACTGGGGATAGTAAGATAGCAAATATATTAGAAGAAAAGGGTTATGATTGGATAAAAAAATAGTAAATAAAAGTTACCAAAATAGGTATATACCTATTTCGCTAGCTTTTAATATTTAGATCAAAACAAAAAATTCTATTGGTATTAGACTAATAGAAATGGATAAAGTTTTTTAACGGTGACTTTTATTTTTTTATTGTTCACATTTAATGTAACGATACCTTCGATTAATAAATAATCTTGTACTTTGTAATATTTCAAAAAATCCTCTCGATGATCACCCCAAAGTAAAAGTATAATTTCATTTTTCGAGTTTTTTTGACGACTAGTTGGAAATTCTACTTTTATTTCAATTGTTTCATAATCTTTAAACATTAGATGGATTGGAGGTTTAACAACTTTTACGATAAAAAAAGCGTGGTTCATATTTTCTTTTTTTTTTATTAAGTTGCAATAATAGAAGCTTTTGTCTTTTTAATTTCTTCTAATGTTTTAAGCATTATTTCAAAATACTCTTGGAAATAAAAATCTAATTCTAAAATTTCCCTCGGATTAATATCTAATATGTGATAAGTATATTGAATTGAGGATTTAAAATTTGGTGTATCATTTATAACTTCGATAAAAGCTAATCGTTCACTTATTTGAAGACTCCAATCAAAAAATCCTGTAATTTGACGAAATATCTTAAAAAACAATACAGAAAACATTAAAGTTTTTGCTTTTTGCCCTGAAAATTTTTCACAAAGGCCAATAATTTCTTCAGATTTCCAAGCTCTGGAACTGCCCGTAGCAAATATTTTATTTTGAGCTTCTTTAATCGATAAACTTTTAATACAGAAATAAGCAGCGTCCTGTGTGTCAATATAAGCAATAGCGGGTGATTTTGACGTAACTAAAATAGGTTTTTGTTCTAAAAGTGGTAAGGCATATTGATTGATAAGTGATTGAAAAAATCCGGCATATTTAAAAATTGTAAAAGTTAAACCTGAACTTTTAATAAGTTTTTCTACTCTATACTTCATTTCCATTAGAGTAATATAAGGATACTTTTCTGAATTTAAAATAGATAAAAAGATAAATCGTTTTATATTTATTAATTTTGATAATTCTATTATAATTAGTTTTCCGTACCAGTCCACGTTTATTATACTACTATTATCATTTTCCTCTGTAACTTTTGTTGTTGCTGCGTCGATCACAGCTGTAACACCTTGAAAAGCAGCAGGTAAAGTTTCTGGTAAAGTTAAATCTCCATAAACTAATTCAGCTCCCCATTCCTTCAAAAAATTGGCAGCTCTTTTATTCCTAACAATACAACGAACTTGGAAACCATTTTCTAATGCTTTTCGAACAATTTGTCGTCCTAAAGTTCCTGTTCCTCCTAAAATAAGTAATGTCATAGTTCTATAAGTATAATAATGAATTTTTAAAACTTATGTAAGATAAAAAAAAGGAAAGTAAATTAGTAAATTTTTCTTATTGACTAAATTAATAGAAAAATTTATATTGTTTTAGTATATAATATAAATTATTATCTAATTTTAATTTTCACTTTAGTAGAGTTAATGTATTAAGAATGTTAAATTAATTTGTATTAATCTAGAATGTGTAAACTCTTTTACTAAATTTCGCTAAAATTTGAATTTATTATTAAAAAGGTAGTAATAAAAAGGAGTATGAAATGATTTTTTGGGATAATTTATTACGTTATCCAAGGTTTTTTATATCATCAATGTTTGGATTAATTTTAATATTATTAAGTCCTTTTATTAATCAATCAAAAAAGTTTAATAGAAAAGTAATTTTTTTTTTTCTTAGCATCATAATTGTATTATTCTATATCCTAAAACAAATGGTTAGTTTAGAATAGTTTATTACATTTGTTATTATATCTTAAGGTAATTAATTTATGTCAACTGAACAAGCTTTAAATTTAAGTTGGTGTCAAGGGGAAGTGAAACGTGACAGAATAAATGATTTGATCTATCGTCTACAAATGAAATATCCTACTAGTAAAGATTTAGTTCAATTATACACTTCTGTAAGAGGAAATCAAGGGATGAAATCTCGTTCTATTTCTAAAGTAGTTGAAATTAATAATTTAATTGATGACGTTAAGCAAGAAAACTATATTAAAACTTATGGAATTGATAATTACAATAATAATCGCGGAATAGAGAACGTTTATAAAAAGGTTTCTCAAAAAACTAAATTAGCCACATTTGATAGATTTAAGTTAGATAACCGCATTAACTATGAAGGTTATGACGAGTACGGAGAGAAAAAAAAAATAAAAAAAATGGGAAGAATTAATGAAGATGATGATAATGACATTGTATTACGTTGGTTAAAAGCCTCTAGAATGGAGAAGCTAAGAAAAAGATCCCCGAATGATGTTAGATATAAACAATATTTAGAACAACAAAAAGAACGAGAAACAAAAAAGTATGATAAGAAACAATTAAAGAAATCTAAAATACGTAAAGGAGAAAACACTCCACGAGACTTAGATGACCAAATAATTAATAGACTTAACAATCCCTTTAGGTATATCCGAGAAATTCATAATAAGGAATTTTACATTCATACAGGAGCATTTTCTTTATTTGATACATTGGTACGTAGTCAAATTTCTTCAATATTTGGTTATCCCGGTGGAGCAATATTACCTATTTATGATGAACTATTCTTTTGGGAAGATAAAAATCTTATTAAACATTATCTTGTTAGACATGAACAAGCCGCTACTCATGCGGCTGATGGTTATAGTAGAGCTAGTGGAAAAGTAGGTGTGTGTTTTGCAACTTCTGGACCAGGGGCAACCAATTTAGTTACTGGGATTGCGACAGCCTATATGGATTCAATTCCGATGATAATAATAACTGGTCAAGTCGGAACTCAATTTTTGGGAACAGATGCTTTTCAGGAAATTGATATTTATGGAATAACACTATCAATGGTTAAACATTCGTATATAATTACGGAAGCTAGATTTTTATCTAAGATCGTCACAGAGGCAATTTATGTTTCTCAAAATGGACGACCTGGTCCTGTTTTAATCGATATACCAAAAAATATAGGTTTAGAAAAAATAAGGAAATTTAAAACGTGTGACGAGATAACGGTTCATAAAGTCTTAGGTTGGCGATATCAGATTGCCAATCAAACTGATGCAATCTATACAGCTTTACATAGACTTTCAGGTAGCTCAAGACCTCTTTTGTATATTGGAGGTGGAGTTATAAGCTCTAATGCAACTGCTGAGTTATATCATTTTGCACATTATTTTAGAATTCCTGTTACTACTACTCTAATGGGTAAAGGTGCTTTTAACGAAAATGATAGATTATGTTTAGGAATGTTAGGTATGCACGGTACCGCATATGCAAATTTTGCTATTGGAAATTGTGATTTACTTATTGCTGTTGGTGCAAGATTTGACGATAGAGTTACTGGAAAATTACAAGATTTTGCCTGTAAAGCATTTATAGTTCATATTGATTGTGATGAGTCAGAAATTGGAAAAAATAAAACTATTGGACTTGGTATTATTGGCGATATTAAGGTTATTTTATCGGAATTTTTATTGATAATGAAACGACCAGAATACAAATGGTACAAAAAACCTCTTCGCAAAGTATTTAAAAAATGGTATTCACAGACTGATGAATGGAAAGAAGAATTTCCATTAAAAGCACTTCCATCAGGTGATACTTTGTTACCTCAAGAGGTTATTAAAAAAGTAACTGCTCTTGAACCTAATGCAATAATTACGACTGATGTAGGTCAGCATCAAATGTGGGCCGCACAATATTTAAAATGTAAACCTCGTAATTGGCTTTCTAGTGCTGGTTTAGGAACGATGGGGTTTGGTTTACCCGCTGCAATAGGAGCAGCGGTAGCACAAAATAAAAAAAAGGTTATTTGTATCAGCGGTGATTCCAGTTTTCAAATGAATTTACAAGAATTAGGGACTATTTCGAAATATAATTTACCGATTAAAATGATTATTATTAATAATCATTGGCAAGGTATGGTAAGGCAATGGCAAGAGACCTTTTATGAACAGCGTTATTCTCATTCAAGTATGATAGAAGGAGAACCAAAATTTAATCTGTTAGCAAGTGCTTATGGTATTAAAAGCCTCTATAGCGAACGTCGATCGCAAATAAGTAAGACATTGAAAGAAGCATTATCTTATACAAGTACTAGTTTACTTGAATGTAATGTTTTAGAAAAAGAAAATTGTTATCCTATGGTAGACCCGTCTAAAGGTAACACTGAAATGTTTTTAACACGTCAGCTTTCAACGACAAAAGAGGGTTTTATAATAAATAAAGAAGAAGAAAAGAAAAAAGAAAGCTTGTATCTTTTCCAAGAAACAAAAATAATACCTGATGCTGTAGGAAATTTAATCCATCTTGTAAAAGCACAAACGGAATATGTAAAAATAAAAGATCATTATACAGAAGTACTGCTAGAAAAAAAATGTCTAACTCCTCGTCAAGAAGAACATATGTTATCAGTATTACGAACTTTAAAATATGAAGAAAATAGATGTGAAGTTAGATGGAATCTCGAATAAATTTTATATAATATAAGTTAAGCTAACCTTGAATAATACTCAATTACTAACATATCATTGATTTTAAATGACAGATCCTTCTGAGTTACCAGCCTATTAATTTTAGCAGTTAAAGATTGCTGATCAAATTTTAAATGACTAGTTGAAACGTTATCAGTTATATGATTTATTTGACTTAAATTTGTCTTTAGCAAATTAGTGATTTTAGACTTTGACGAAAAACTAATAATGTCGTTAGGTCGACATTGAAAACTAGGTATATTTACTTTTTTTTTATTTACTAATACATGCCCGTGACTTACAAATTGCCTTCCTGCGGGTATTGTTGGAACTAATCCTAAGCGAAAAATTATATTATCCAGCCGCATTTCCAAAAGTTGCATTAATAGAAAACCTGTTAGACCTTTTCTTCGTCTAGCTTCTTTAACATAAATTAATAATTGCGATTCAGTTATTCCATAGTTATAACGTAATTTTTGTTTTTCATTTAATCTAATTTTATACGCAGATGATTTGGACTTCTTTTCCTCAGTATTTCCTCTTTGTTGTTTATTTTTCTTTTTTATTATTATTTTTCTTGTTAAACCTGGTAATTGCCCTAGTTTTTTAATTATTTTTAATCGTGGTCCTCGGTAACGTACCATTTAAATTAACTTAAGTATTTTACTAATATTTTGGATAAAAGTTCTAATAACCTTAAAATTTAGGTTTGGTTTCTTTTAAATACAACAATTAAATATAAATTGCTTCTTGTTCGATTAAATAGTATAATTATGTTTCAAAGTTATATAGGGCTTGTAGCTCAGTGGACTAGAGCGCGTGGCTACGAACCACGGTGTCGGGAGTTCGAATCTCTCCTAGCTCAAGAATTAACTACTTTTTTCTCAATTGGTATAAGAATTATTCGTATCAATTATCAATAAGGAATAACTTTTGGGGTATAGCCAAGCGGTAAGGCAGTGGACTTTGACTCCGCCATTCGTAGGTTCGAATCCTCCTACCCCAGTCTTGTAATTAAATATAGATATTCCCCTATTTTAATAATAAATTGTTATTTCTAATTTTTATAGTATTTTAAGAATATCTATGAATATAAGATTTTTCGTTAAACTTTTGCTAACAACTCGAAATTTAATTTTGAACTGTCTACGATTAATTTTTTAATTCCTTCCATTTTATTAACGTTCTCTATCCAATAATTTATAATTTCATTATAACCATTTAAGATATCAATAGAGTCTTCCTTTGATATCCAAGGTTTGCACGATAATTCTTCCTTCAATAACTGCCACCCGTTTTCTCTAGGCCAAAAAAAGAACGTTGTCAATGGTAAAGTTTGATTGCTTTGGAGTTTTTTATCAACAGCTAATCCAAGATAATTTTTACTCCAAATAATTTTAAAGACATATCTATAGTGTTGTTGTGATTTTCTATAAAAACTCATTACTGAAAGAAGTATATTTAAAATATAGAGGATTTACGTAATAAATTTTTTACAACTTCCGTTGGTTGAACTCCATTTTTTAATCGAATGATTGTTCGCTCACAATTGATATTTAAAGTTTTTGTAATTGGGTTATAAAAGCCTAATTCCTCTAAAGCTTTTCCGTCACGTTTTGTTCTAACGTCCATCACTACAATTTTATAAAAAGGCTGTTTTTTACGACCAGAACGTTTAAATCTTATTTTCAACATCTTATTTATTTTTAATTTTATGAGTTCGTTTATGTAAAGTTAATAGAGTCTAAAGTTCTTATTATCCACTCTAAACAGAGAAATGCGCACATAGCAGACATATCCATTCCTAATATAATTGGTAATAAATTTTTAAATTGTTTCAAAAAAAATTCTGTAGAAAATATTAACGTATAAATTGGATGAATATAAGGATTAATATTTGGAAACCATTGTATCGATAACCTTAATGTTAAAACCCAATAGTATTGTCTAAGAAAAACTTTTATAAAATAAATAATGAAATTCATAATATCCCGTATTTCAAAATCTAAAGGATTGAAATCTTGAGGCGGTTCGAATCTTCCAGTTTCCAAAGCTAATTTGAAAATGTTTTCCATATTTTTTTGATGTCGGGTTATTTAAAATAGTAATTACCTATCTATTTTTATTCTATCTTTTAATCTGCTGATTAAAATTAATAATATATTATTATATCGTTAGTCTTAATCAAGTTTAGATAAAACTTGAAAATTATATAAAAACTTGGCACTTCTATATAATTAAATTATATACTATTATATAGTATATATATACTATAATATCAGATTTTTTAAACATAATAAAATAAGATTTTATGAATAATAACTATAATTATAAAAATTCAACTAAACATAAATTTAGATGGGGATTTTATCTAGAAAATGAAATTTTAAATGGTCGTGGAGCAATGATTCTTTTAATAATAATAATAATAATAGAAGGTTCTACACATAAAACTATGATAGACTTATTAGTCTAAAGGGCAAACGATTCAATTCAATAAATTTATTTGGCTCTACCCAAAACTGGCGACCACTAGCTTCTATAATGGCATATTCCATTAGATAGAAATTATAAAACCAATTAATAGTTTTTCAAATTTCTTGAGACTATCAAATAGTTTTTATGTCTTGATCTTCAGAAGAGATTAAAAAGTCCTGGCATAAGCTATTTTCCCAAAGGACTCCTCCTTAAGTATCGTAGCTGTTATAGCGTTTCACCATTGAGTTCGAAATGGATCAATGTGGTTCCACTATCCTTTAAACACCAAGACAATATTTTAAAGCTAAAAAATAGTTCAAGTCCTCGATCTATTAGTACATCTCAGCTTAATATATTACTACACTTCTACTTGATGCCTATTCAAACGGCTAGTCTTGCCGTGATCTTACTTGTTTTCACAATGAGAGTACTCATCTTGAGGTGGGCTTCCCACTTAGATGCTTTCAGCGGTTATCCTTTCCATGCGTGGCTACCCAGCGTTTACCATTGGTATGATAACTGGTACACCAGCGGCATGTTCTTCTCGGTCCTCTCGTACTAAAGAAGAATCCTCTCAATACTCTAACGCCTACACCGGATATGGACCGAACTGTCTCACGACGTTCTGAACCCAGCTCACGTACCGCTTTCATGGGCGAACAGCCCAACCCTTGGGACGTACTACCGCCCCAGGATGCGATGAGCCGACATCGAGGTGCCAAACCTCCCCGTCGATGTGAACTCTTGGGGGAGATCAGCCTGTTATCCCTAGAGTAACTTTTATCCGTTGAGTGACGACTTTTCCACTCAATATCGCCAGATCACTAAGACCGACTTTCGTCTCTGTTCGACTTGTAAGTCTCACAGTCAAGCTTCCTTTTGCCTTTACACTCTTCGATCGATTTCTGACCGATCTGAGGAAACCTTTGTACGCCTCCGTTACCTTTTAGGAGGCGACCGCCCCAGTCAAACTGCCCGCCTGAAACTGTTCCCTGATCGGCTAACGATACAAGGTTAGAGTTCTAGTTTTATAAGAGTGGTATCTCACTGATGGCTCAATTAATCCCGTAAGATTAACGTCCCAGCCTCCCACCTATGCTGCGCAAATAAAACCCGAAACCAATTTCAAGTTACAGTAAAGCTTCATAGGGTCTTTCTGTCCAGGTGCAGGTAGTCCGCATCTTCACAGACAAGTCTATTTCACCGAGTCTCTCTCTGAGACAGTGTCCAAATCGTTACGCCTTTCGTGCGGGTCGGAACTTACCCGACAAGGAATTTCGCTACCTTAGGACCGTTATAGTTACGGCCGCCGTTCACCGGGGCTTCAGTTGTTAGCGTCGTCATAAACTAACCAACTTCTTTAACCTTCCGGCACTGGGCAGGCGTCAGCCCCCATACGTTGTTTTACAACTTAGCGGAGACCTGTGTTTTTGGTAAACAGTCGCTTGGACCTTGTTATTGCAACCTAAAAGGTACCCCTTTTCCCGAAGTTACAGGGCTATTTTGCCGAGTTCCTTAGAGAGAGTTATCTCGCGC